TACGAAAAACACCATCGGATTTCAAAGTAGCCCGATCTAATTCAAAAATTTCACCTAATTGGGCACGTCTAGCATATTTTTTCACAGTAGCAGGATCAGAATAACTTACTCCATTAAGTTCGCCACCATAGAACTCAACAGTAACACCTACTTGTTCAACACTATACTTTGATTCTGCCCTTCTAAAAGGAACATCAGCTCTCACAATTCCGTCTTCATCTACCAAAACTACTGGAAATGTTTCAAAAAAAGTAGGCATACGACGTACAAAAAGCTCGCGCCCTTCTTTATCTCTAAAGACGGGGTGTCCTAACCATCCAACAGCAATTCCATCCCCATTGTCCATTGAGCCTGCTCTGAATAATCCCCCCTTTGCCGGATTATTACCAATATAATCATAAAAAGCTAATTTTTCGGGAATTTTAGACCAAGCTTCCGATAAACTAAGATTTTCGGCTAGCCCGGCACTAACTCTTCGATATATTTCTTGCTGAAAGTATCCCTGATCCCACTGATAACGAGTAGGACCAAATAATTCGATTGGGGTAGTTGCTGAACCATACCACATAGTTCCAGCAACAACAAAAGCTGCAAAAAAAACAGCAGCGATACTACTGGAAAGTACAGTTTCAATATTGCCCATACGTAATCCTTTGTATAGACGTTGAGGCGGACGAACACTAAGATGGAATAGGCCTGCTAATATGCCCAATGTACCCGCTGCAATATGATGAGAGGCTATTCCTCCCGGAACAAAAGGATCAAAACCTTCCGCGCCCCACGCTGGATTTACAGATTGTACTTTTCCAGTTAGTCCATAAGGATCGGACACCCATATTCCAGGACCATACAAACCTGTTACATGAAATGCGCCAAAGCCAAAGCAAGCTACCCCTGAGAGAAATAAATGAATTCCAAAGATCTTGGGCAAATCCAAAGAAGGTTTTCCCGTACGTTCATCACAGAATATTTCTAGGTCCCAATATACCCAATGCCAGATAGCTGCCAAGAAGCACAAACCGGAAAACACTATGTGTGCCCCTGCCACACCTTCATAACTCCAAATACCCGGATTTGTTATAGTTCCTCCTGAAATACTCCAACCGCCCCACGAATTGGTTATTCCTAAACGAGTCATGAAGGGTATAACGAACATACCTTGTCTCCACATCGGATCAAGAACGGGATCAGAGGGATCAAAAACCGCTAATTCATATAAAGCCATCGAACCAGCCCAACCAGAAACTAGAGCTGTATGCATTATATGAACAGAAAGCAATCGACCGGGATCATTCAATACGACAGTATGAACACGATACCAAGGTAAACCCATGGAAATACCTCTTTATCAAAGAAAAATAGACACTATGCCACTTTATTTTATCGCATTGGAAAAGACTATATATACTAACCATGTACCTAACCTTTTCAGTAGATTCCGTATCAGAAAGGATTAATATTTATTCCATTCCATTGAAAATAACGTGAAAATAACGGAACAATTTTGTTCGTAAGAACAAAGAGAAGCAGATCTATTCTATACCCGATAAGTACCAATACGCAATGGGAGGATTGGTCCCATTTTTGGGGAACGAATGGATAGATACTTGTTTATCATTCGAACGATCGATTTCTTCGTTCAAATTTTTTCTTTATTCATTCTGTCTTACTCTATAAACTTTCCAATCTATGTATCAAATAGAATAAAGAGAAAAAAGGGATGAAGACAATAAACCATTGATTGTTACGTTTCCATATTAAAGTGAAGTATAGTACTAAATTTTTTTCTTTAATTTAATGCCCATTGGTGTTCCAAAAGTACCTTTTCGGAGTCCTGGAGAGGAAGATGCGGTTTGGGTTGACGTATAGTGCGACTTGTCAGACATATTGGGTCATATGGGATTTACCCGTTCTCTCCCCTGATCGAGATATCCTCTGTTTCGCCCAAGAGATATTGTATTGAGTGAGGCATCAATCAATCATTCGGAGCGTGAAGTGCAATTAGATCAATTTATTTTATATTGGGGATCAATATTATCAATTTAGAAGAATTTATGGTTTACTTGGACTGATAAAATAAAGTATCCAGGCTCCGTTCAGAAAATACCAAATCGATAACAAATTGTTAATATAATATATGTATGATTACCACTTGTATCATAAATGATTCTTATACCTACTATTACTTTATACCTACTCTTACTATAGTAGTGATAGTAGTGATCCCAAATTGCCGACCAACGGAATAGTATGATGAATACATCAAATAGTTTTGGGAAAGCAAGACAAAAAAAAAAAAAGAAGTCATAACAAAAAAATGGTACTGAGACCATTTGTCCTATATGTGCAAATAGAATTCGGACAGATCTTTTCCCGGGGTAGACCATGAACCTAAAAGAATTGAAAGGACCCATTCAGGAACAAGACAATGACATCGTGATTTTAATATCGATGAAACAATACATCAATGATAGGTTAGTTTAATAAGTTCAGTAATCTC